AACCAAGTATCATTAAGAATTTCATCTTTGGACCAAAAACAAGCAAGTGGTGGAATACCACAAAGAGAAAGTGTACCTAATAAAAAAGCCGTTTTTGTAATTGGCACATATTTTTGTAAACCGCCCATAAGAACCATGTTCTGACTTTTATCTGGAGAATACCCAACGATAGCTTCCATTGAATGAATAATCGATCCGGATCCTAAAAACAATAATGCTTTCGAATAAGCATGAGTAATCAAATGAAATAAAGCAGCTCGATACGAGCCCATGCCTAAAGCTAACATCATATAACCCAATTGAGACATTGTAGAATAGGCTAAACTTCTCTTAATATCTTTTTGAGCAAGAGCTAAGGTAGCTCCTAATAGTACTGTTATTATACTTATTAAAGATATTAGATTCATTATGTAAGGTATAGCTATGAAAAGAGGAAGAAGCCGAGCAACAAGAAAAATGCCTGCTGCTACCATCGTAGCAGCATGGATAAGAGCCGAAATCGGGGTAGGCCCCTCCATGGCATCGGGTAACCATACATGAAGAGGGAATTGCGCAGATTTAGCAACTGCACCGGAAAATAATAGAAAAGCACACAAAGTAACAAATAACAAATTTAAATCATTATTATAACTTAAATTATTAAATATTTCGAACAAATCCCGAAATTCAAAACTACCTGTTATCCAATAAAGACCCAAAATTCCTAAGAATAACCCAAAATCCCCTACCCGATTAGTTACAAAAGCTTTTTGACAAGCATTTGCCGCAACAGGTCTTGTGAACCAAAAACCTATTAATAGATAAGAACACATTCCGACCAATTCCCAAAAAATATAAATTTGTATCAAATTCGAACTAGTAACCAATCCCAACATGGAAGTATTGAAAAAACTCATATAAGCAAAAAATCTTACATATCCTTGATCATGAAACATATAATTATCACTATAAATAAGAACGATAATTCCAACAGTAGTGATTAATATTAACATAATAGAAGTAAGTGGGTCGATCAAGTGTCCGAACTCTAAAGAAAAATCATTATTGATAGTCCAAGACCATACATATTGATATATGGAATTGCTATTTATTTGCCCAATAGACAGATCCGCCGAAAAAAGAAGAAGTATACTTAATAAGAAAACACTAGGAAAAGCCCACATACGACGAATACTTTTGGTTGCCGTTGGAAAAAGGAGAAGCCCTACTCCTATTAAGACAGTAACTGGAAGTGGAACAAAGGGTATGATCCATGCATATGGATATGTATGTTCCATAAAAAATAAAACCCCCTTTTGATTATTAATTAATTGTTTCCAATTCACCAGATCCTATTTCTTTTGAAAGAACTCAATAAAAAAATTAAGATATGCAAGAACCCATTTTTATATTTTTAATCTAATATTCTGATTCTTTACCAAATCCGTCAAATATGCAAATTCATAAGTTACCATTGATCAAATGATATAATCATTACTAGTGAAAAGTTAATACTTAATTATTAAGATTAAGTAAGATCTTTATGCAGATATAGAAAATTAAAATTTCAATTATTTTTATGAATAAAAAATTGTATCAAATAAGGGTACTTAATTTTGATATGAATCCTAAGAGCTACCAAGGTCAATAACTTCATCCAAGAAAAAGGGCCCATTAATAAGTTTTTTATTTGGAATCATTAACGGGTTAATTGTAGAATAGAATTCTAGAACTTATTTATTGTCTTCCATTCCAATAAAATATATTTCGTTTTATAGGTTTATAGGAGACACTATGATATCTGTCAATTAAAATAAACGAAGTAATTACTAAACTGCCCTTTGACCTTTTTGTATGGAGGAAGTTCCCTTTTTAAAAATTGATTATCTCAATAATACAAATACACAAATTAGGGGTATTCTCTCTTTTAGCTTGACCCATTAATAGAATAAAAACGTGAATCTTTGTTTTTATTAGTTTTTGGATTTATTTCTTATTTTTTAACTTTTTGATATATTTTATTACAAATTATTAGAAGCACGACAAAAATAGACCAAAGAATCCTTTTCTTTTTTTTATTTTATCAGATTTCCTTGGTACATTTGATACTATAGTTTGAATACACGGATATAAAGGCATCCATTACTATATAGTATATTAGTAATTCTTTGTTCGTCTGGATAGTTTCTTTTATGTACTATAATTATATATAAATAAAAAATAAATATTAATATTTGATGTGATTTTCACAGATACGGATCCATAAGTTTGGTTTTTATGCCAATAGAATAATCTATAAAATTATAAAATAGATAGATAGATGTCTTTCACATCCAACTATAGCAATGAGTAGTAATCTCTTAATTTTGAATGGCAGTCCCCAAAAAACGTACTTCTATGTCAAAAAAACGTATTCGTAAAAATTGTTGGAAAAAGAAGGGATATTGGGCAGCATTAAAAGCCCTTTCATTATCAAAATCTCTTTCTACCGGAAATTCAAAAAGTTTTTTTGTGCCAACAA